GGAGATGTAGATAAATTAAATGGAAGGACGATAGATAGAAAGAAAAGAATATCAACGATATATGATTCCAATATGTATGGTTTATGAATCATTTTATAAAAGGCAGTGTGATAAAGCATCAATACTAAAAAAGTAAAGAGCCCCAAGTTAATAGAAACTGAGGAGATTCACTTTGAAACGCATTTTGTTGGGAGCTCCATTGTCGAGTTCAGGCCTAATCATTGACGGAGAAGCTATGGGAACGACGGAACCCGTGATTGCATAGGATTCTATTGAAAACGAATCCTAATGATTCATTGGGTGGGATGGCGGAACGGACCAGGAACAAATTAATTAAATTTTTCTGAAACAGTCATAGGTTGACCCTACAAATGAAGCAGAAAAGAGTCAATATTCGCCCGCGAAACATTGATTTTTTGGATTAAAAAATTTTTTAAATTAAAATCAAAAAAGTTAAAAAAAGAATTCGTTATGTTATAATGTATTAGATTTCCATTTTTTAAATTTGAAATTAAATAAAAAAAACATTAACTAAATTGACTAAATTAATTAACTTTTTTTATTATATTTTATATTTAATTTAACTTATTATTAATAATTCTTATTATTAATAAAATTCTTATTATTAATAATTTCATTTTTATTTATTTAATTATTTTATTATTTTTATATATTTCTTTTATTATTTTTATATATTTCTATTTCTTTTATTATTTTTATATATTATTTTTTTTATATATTATTTTTATATATTTCTATTTATATTATATATATAGATATATATTATATATATTATTATTATATATATTATTTATTATTATTCATATAATATATATAAATTATTATTCATATATATAAATATATATTATATATATTATTATTATATATATTATTATTATATATATTATTTATTATTATTCATATTTATTATTATTCATATATATAATATATATAATATATAAAATATAAATCAAAAAAAAATATTAATATAAATATTAATAATAAATATTAATAATATAAATATTAAATAAAATAGAATTTTTAAATTCAAAAAAGAAAAATATATATATATAAATAAAATATATAAAATATAATATAATAATAATAAATATAATAAAATAATAATAAATATAATAATAATAAAATAATAAATAAATATAATAATAATAAAATAATAAATAAATATAATAATAATAAAATATAATAATAATAAAATATAATAATAATAAATATAATTATAATATAAATTATATATAAATTTTATAATATAAATTATATATAAATTATAATTAGAAAATAATAAATATAATTATAATATAAATTATAATTAGAATATAAATATTAAAATTAAAACTTATTAGGTATAAAGGTAAATATATCTTGCATGCAGTTTTCCTATGTAATATAAATCCCATTATTTAGTGTATTATTAATAAAATACATGTGTATCCGTATGTAATATTATTGAATCCTTTATATTGAATTGAATTGTTTCTTCTTTCGCGAGGAGCCGGATGAGAAGAAACTCTCATGTCCGGTTCTGCAGTAGAGATGGAAGAGGGAAACAACCATCAACTATAACCCAAAAAGAACCAGATTCCGTAAGCAACATAGAGGAAGAATGAAAGGAATATCTTATAGAGGCAATCATATTTGTTTTGGAAGATATGCTCTTCAGGCACTTGAACCTGCTTGGATCACAGCTAGACAAATAGAAGCGGGGCGAAGAGCAATGACCCGATATGCACGTCGTGGTGGAAAAATATGGGTACGTATATTTCCCGACAAACCTGTTACAGTAAGACCTACAGAAACACGTATGGGTTCGGGGAAGGGGTCTCCCGAATATTGGGTATCTGTTGTTAAACCGGGTCGAATACTTTATGAAATGGGCGGAGTATCCGAAACTGTGGCCAGAGCAGCCATTTTAATAGCTGCGTGCAAAATGCCTATACGAACTCAATTTATTATTGCGGAATAGAGATGTAGAACAAAAGAAAAAGGCATTAGGAATGAATGAAAAAATACAATTGCAGGTTTATTTTTTTTTTTGCCAGATAATATTTCTTTTCTTTATTCATCCTTTGCATTGAAAGAGCAGATAAAAAATGATATGATTCAACCTCAGACCCTTTTAAATGTAGCGGATAATAGCGGTGCTCGAGAATTGATGTGTATTCGAATTTTAGGAACTAGTAATCGCCGATATGCTCATATTGGTGACGTTATTGTTGCTGTAATCAAAGAAGCAGTGCCCAATATGCCACTCGAAAGATCAGAAGTAATTAGAGCTGTAATTGTACGTACGTGTAAAGAACTCAAACGCGAAAACGGTATGAGAATACGATATGATGACAATGCAGCAGTTGTCATTGATCAAGAAGGAAATCCAAAAGGGACTCGAGTTTTTGGTGCAATCGCCAGGGAATTGAGAGAATTCAATTTCACTAAAATCGTCTCATTAGCTCCTGAAGTATTATAAATATTAGTAGATGAAATTATGATATAGTAGAATATCTGAAATAGATAAATTAGTAGATTATGTCTCAAGCATATACTTTTTTTATGAATTCATAAAAAAAAAAAAAAAAATAAACACGTTGATTATATCAAAATTAGGGGGCAACTAGAATTATAGTTCATCATGGGTAGGGACACTATTGCCGAAATAATAACTTCTATAAGAAATGCTGACATGAAAAAAAAAGGAACGGTTCGAATAGCATCTACTAATACCACCGAAAGCATTGTTAAAATACTTCTGCGAGAAGGTTTTATTGAAAACGTTAGAAAACATCGAGAAAATAAGAAAAATTTCTTGGTTTCAACCCTGCGACATAAAAGAACTAGGGAAAGAATATATAAAACTATTTTAAAGCGTATCAGCCGACCTGGTCTACGAATCTATTCCAACTACCAACGAATTCCTAGGATTTTAGGCGGAATGGGGATTGCTATTCTTTCTACTTCTCGAGGTATAATGACAGATCGAGAAGCTCGCCTAGAAGGAATTGGGGGAGAATTTTTGTGTTATATATGGTGATCCTTTTCCTACGGCATCCTAATTTGATCTCTAACTTCTCAGTTGTGAAAAGAATGAAAATAAAAAGAGAGGAAAAGTGAGTTATATGACTGCTCCCCCATTAATTGATACTTCAAGAAAAGGTTATCCGGAATAAAAGAAAAAAAATGGATTTATGAGGGTTTAATTACTGAATCACTTCTCGATGGTATGCTCCGGGTCCCTTTAGACAATGAAAATCTAATTCTAGGTTATGTTTCGAGGAGGATCTAACGCGGTTTTATCCGGATACTACCAGGAGATAGAGTCAAAATCGAAGTAAGTAGTTATGATTCAACCAGCAGGGGACGTCTAATTTATAGACTTCGCAACGAAGTTTTGAACGATTAGGGGATTTTTTTCATCTCATTCGTAGGGGGATACAATTCGAGGTTCAAAAATTAAGGAAACTTTTTTTATTTCAAAGAATAGATTCAGAATCAAGATAGGGGATCGTAAATATGAAAATAAGGGCTTCTGTTCGTAAAATTTGTGAAAAATGTCGACTGATCCGTAGGCGCGGACGAATTATAGTGATTTGCTCTAATCCAAGACATAAACAGCGACAAGGATAATCTTTTGAGTTTTCTAAAGAAAGGATCAATGTAAAAATAAAGAATCTGTTTTAACATGAAATGGATATCTCCGTATATTTCTGACTCATATTTATGAGATGATAAAATATGACAAAACCTATACCAAGAATTAGTTCACGTAGAAATGGACGTATTGGTTCGCGTAAGAATGGACGTAGAATACCAAAAGGAATTATTCATGTTCAAGCGAGTTTCAACAATACCATTGTAACTGTTACAGATGTACGAGGGCGAGTGGTTTCTTGGTCCTCCGCGGGTACTTCTGGATTCAAAGGCGCAAAAAGAGGAACACCTTTTGCTGCTCAAGCCGCAGCAACAAATGCTATTCGTACAGTAGTCGATCAAGGTATGCAACGCGCAGAAGTCATGATAAAAGGTCCTGGTCCCGGACGAGATGCAGCATTACGAGCTATTCGTCGAAGTGGTATACTATTAAGTTTCGTACGCGATGTAACTCCTATGCCACATAATGGATGTAGACCCCCTAAAAAAAGACGTGTATAGAAATAAGAATTGAACAGATTTCAAGAGAAATAAATGATTCAATAATCTAATCAAATAACAATAATATATTATTATGGTTCGAGAGGAAATAGCAGGATCCACTCGAACACTACAGTGGAAGTGTGTTGAATCAAGAATAGACAGTAAGCGTCTTTATTATGGGCGTTTCGTTCTGTCCCCGCTTATGAAAGGTCAAGCCGATACCATAGGTATTGCTATGCGACGGATTTTACTTGAAGAAATAGAAGGAACATGTATAACACGTGCAAAATTTGAAAAAGTACCACATGAATATTCTACGATAGTGGGTATTGAAGAATCGGTACATGAAATTTTAATGAATTTGAAAGAAATTGTATTAAGAAGTAATCTATATGGCACTCGAGACGCATCCATTTGCGTCAAAGGCCCCAGATACATAACAGCTCAAGATATTATCCTACCGCCGTCTGTGGAGATAGTTGACACTACACAGCATATAGCTACCCTGACAGAGCCTCTTGATTTGTGTATTGGATTACAAATCCAAAGAGATCGCGGATATCGTATGAGACCCACAAATAACTCTCAAGATGGAAGTTATCCTATAGATGCTGTATTCATGCCTGTTCGAAATGCGAATCATAGTATTTATTCTTATGGGAATGAAAATGAAAAACAAGAGATCCTTTTTCTAGAAATATGGACAAATGGAAGTTTAACTCCTAAAGAAGCACTCCACGAAGCTTCTCGTAATTTGATTGATTTATTTATTCCTTTTCTACATGCAGAGGAAAAGGACATTAATTTCAATTTCGAAGAAAATAAAAGCAGATTTACTTTACCCCTTTTTACCTTTC